ATCATACAGGACGTCAGGATAACAGGTAAGGAATCGGTAGCAGCCTTGAGATCAAAAGAGAATCATTTTCTCTTTCCTCTCAAGTACTGCAACGGTTGGGTCTGGTTATAGGTACCATCCATTCTTAACCTTGCCAAAACCGTCATGGCCCAATCATGTATAGGCCGTACCAAGGCCTGATACAAGGGTGAGCCAATAGCGAATAACCTTATCTTCCCTGCTCCCTCGACCGTCAACTCCCATCCAGCCAAGCTGAGGCTGCCAGCGCATTGTATCTAACCACACTGTGGCAAATCGATACAACAAGTAGCTAAACAGCGAGCATCCGACATCTCCGGCCGAACGGTTAGGCAACACTACGGCGCCTGGGTAAACATCCCGTTTACCAAACAAGACGTCGAGAGTGTCACTTAACCATTCCCCTCCTGCAGCCAAAGTGATAGCGGCTGTAGCATCCACCGGTAATGTGTGGAAGAGGGTAAGCTTTCTATGTGGATAGAGGACGTATCAACACCTTTTGCATCTTTTAAAGGATGAATATAGGTCTTGGGTCCTGAGGACCAGGATGGCCGAAGATCAAAACCTAAATGAAAAAGGGGTTGATCATCGAAGCCAGGCAATAACGATGAAGGAATTTGAGCGCTGATGTAGCTAATTTATCAGCCACCTTCATAGTCGATTCATTAGGGTCGTCACCTTCTACCCATATAGTGGAAGTATCCACCGTTTTCTTTGCTTTGCTCTGTCTATTAAGTAAGTAAGCCTCACAGCCCTAAATCAAACTGCAATCGCAGTTTATCAACCACTCACAAGACCACCGAGATCTTCGACTTAGCTCCCACAGGTAATCCACCCGGCCCTTCTGACGAGGGGGCGGAAGATAACGAAAGGGAGACAAAGTCCTAAAAAAAGAAGAACACTATAACCTAAACCGTCTACCCATTCCATCCATCATATCAGTCGAGTCGATCCGATTCGTTCTTATCTATAGATAACGCAAGAGAGAACTTATGACCTCGCGGATGGAGAGGGATTCGAACCCCCGGTATTCCTATCAATACTTCGGTTTTCAAGACCGACTCTTTCAACCGCTCAGACATCCATCCCTTCGCGCTTCGCCCGCCCTATCTATCCGCGCGCTGGCAGGTAGGGGCAACTCTATGTGATTCGCTACGCTTGCTTGCGCCTATCGGCTGACTTGACTCTATTGCCTGCCTGTTACACTTTTCCGGTAGTACGAATCGCTACGCTTCGCTTGTTTCTATATGATAATATGCACCTTGGTTGCTGCGCTCCCCGCGGGTAATAGCAAGAGAGTGAAGAACGAACGATCCTCCAAACAAAAAGAGTGATTGAGTCCGACTCAAGCGAGTGAGTGAAAGGCGTGGCAAGAGAGCGAGTTCGACTCGCGAACGATCAGCAAGTGAAGGACCGATCCTTTAGCGCCAGTACAGTTGCGAGACTGGTACTTGGCGGCTCACGAGCAACATATAGACTAAGGTTGCCCATCACTCCTTTTTGAAGGCCCACCGCTCTCGTTCCTCTCCCGGTGGTCGAGTGACTTCGTTCCTCCATAAGAACACTGAACGCCCAGCTTCGCAGAGCAGCTCTCTCCCCAGCCCACAGCATAGTGTGGAATCTGGATCTACTGTGTGTTCTGACTCTATTGGATCAAGTCAGATACTAAGCCTTCTACTACTACTATGGGGAGACTAAGCTCTATTTCAGAGATTGGACTCTCTTACTGTGATTAGTCTGGGCTGTTCCCGAGCCAGCCAAAAAACGTGAGCGCCTCGCGCGAGCAAACGAAGGAGCAAGTGTAGGCGACCCCAAGGGAGCAAACTACGGCTTGGCTTTCAAGCCTACGTGCGCAGGAGCAGCAAGCGTAGGCCCCCCTATCACTTAAAGGCTTCTCAAGAATGAACCTTATTATTTTTTCCGAAGAATGAACTTTCACACTGAGGCTCAATATCGATCGACGAATGAGCAAAGACAAGACCCTCACCCCTATCACTTAAGGGGTCCGGATCGGGGGGATAGACGTCCTAACGACAGGAAGCAAATGTCTTCGCGAGTAAGGGATGGTTGACCCACTCAACAACAACTAATATCTTTACTGGCTAGAGGCGGCGCATCTCGAGTGATATCGGACGATTAATCAATCGTCGAATCCCTTTCTTTCCCTGCGCTTGCTTGACGGAAGGAAGCACTCTCTTTGATCTACAAAGCGGAAAGCTGAAAGCCAAGCCTCCGTGCCAGTAGCCAGTAGCATTACAGTGAAAAGCAAGGCAAGCAAGCAAGGAAGAGAAAAGCTAGTAACTAGTAACTAGAACAGGAAAGCCAAGCAAGAGGAAGAAGAAGAGTTAGTTTAAACAAGAAAGTCGAAAGCCTGAAAGCAACTACGGACACTACTGCCGTTTCACCCCTATCTCTTAAAGGCCCCTTTTGAAAGGTGCTTCAAAAGGCCAGAACTTCATAACATAGTACTACTACTTAGTTAGCTTAGCTTTGGCGCGATACTCCTTGACTTTAGGGCTCGCTTCGCTTTTGTTGAAGCCCCTTTTAATAAGTTTCGCTGCTTTTCAGCTCCGCTGAGCCGTATCTTGCACGCTCCTTAACTCACTCAGGAAATTCTTGCAAGAGTAGTCGCATATGGTAGATTGTCAACAAGGGCAAGCAAGCCACGGCAACATGGGACGCCGGCCGATACTCGCTACTAAAGCGGCTAACAGCAGTTGTAGTGACTTAAGGAACGGCAACATTGAAGTCCGAAAGCTGAAAGCAAGGAGGAAAGAAGCTCGGTATTCATCACTTAGGTTATGCCATCAGGAGAGAGAGAAGGGAGGTTCAGAAGCCGCTCCTGACTTCCCTTACCAAAGGAAACGGCTTCAATGTTTCCGGCCGGACGACGCTTGATCACGTTTTTCAGCAGCTACTGCTAGGAGAGAGAAGACAGGCTATTAAGACGACTGACTTAGCTACTTGTCCAAAAGCAAGACTAAAGCCGTTACGCCGTCGTATAGACGAATGCCTCTTCACGCACGAGAGAGCTTCAAAACGTGAGCGGCAACATGGAAGCTCCATTAGCTGCTCTACCTTGCCTTATGACCTGATCGGATTCTCATTTCATTTAGCTTGAATCATGGTTGTACTCCTTCCTCCTTCCGATTCCTTTTTCACTCAACTGACTCTCTCTAGATCTACTCAGGTACAGAGTCGACCGCTCTCGTTCGGGCTTGCCCCCGTGCTTCAAATTCACAGTTCTTAATGGCGCAACTGAAAAACGTAATCTCGCAGCTTCCATCGCACGCTACACTCACTAAAACAATTCGTCGAAGTCGTAGTCCCCGGCTTTAATTGATCTCACTTACAGAACCACGCCCCTAAGTCAGATCCGAAAAGCCTGGCTGTTTCATCCGATTTGGTACATTAATGACAGCTGTAGCAGTTCGGGTAGCTCGGCTTGTAGCCTCTGGTTAAGTGGAGTGGACCGAGTGGAGCAGCTTTCCGGGCTTGGAAGACTAGTTGGTTAAACCGTATGCCGCTTTAGTAGCTTAAGCAGCATCAAAGGAACGCTAGCGCTGCAACTCAGTTCTGGCGCGCTACGGCCCCGCAAAGACTTACTGAATGGGCGCGTTGCGGCGCCCTGCGGGGCGCCTTCACTTGCTGCTGTAGCTTGCTTAAAAACTGGAATAATGTGCGTACTCGCGCTAGAATGCTTTTAAGCCGAGCCGTATCTTGCAGGTGCCGCTCTTGTAGCTGGCTCAGCCAAACCAACCCTGCTCGGCTTACAGCATTTTCGTGATTTTATCCTTTCCATGACACCCATAGTAGCTGCCTTCAAACTGGCCTTCTGCTCGAAGACGAAAGACGACCAGCTGCCTAAACGAGCCTAACTGACAGAGCTGCCCAATTCCATGTTGCCGCCCTCCTTAAGGGAGGTGACCTTCGCTTCACTTGCACCTGCTGAAAATTCAACTAAAGACGTCGCGCGCTACGGCTTAACTACTAGGTACCACGCTTGCACCTTCATTTGCAGCGCGATACGGCTTTTCAGTTAAGCCGTATCTTGCACGTTCCACCCCTATCTCTTAAAGGCCCCAATGAAAGGCCGGAGAGTCTTCTTCGAATTCGTTACCCCGCCAAGAAGCTCGAGGATCAGGCAACTCAGACAAGAAAAGGAGGCCATGCTATGATATCCAGCATCAAGGCCGAAATCCCAAGGCTGATAATTACCGAGCAGCTGACAGAACCGACGATTCTGATACTGATTCAAGCCTGCTTCTCCGATCAATCAATAATAATAGTTGCCTGCCTCAATAAAAGATTTGCATTTCAGTTAAGACTTTATAGCGGTGGGAAAGCACTCATTTCTATTTCTTCTCCTCCAGCCGTATTGTGCCACCGATCAAAGGATTTCACCGATCAATAAGTCCTTAGTCAAGATCAATATAGTAGTTGTACTTCCCACCCCCTCTCATTTGTGTTTCCAACTTCTAGTCCCGAGGCCGACAGAGAGAATGAAGCGGGGAGGACAGCCAATCTCTTATATCTCTCCTTTCAACAGGCTACCGGTTTCTTCTAGCTGAGATGGGATGTCTAATCCACCGGTATGCCTGGCTTCATCCCTTCATCCGGTTTCTCCTCCGGTCCGAACCACCTATATTAGGGATTTGCAGCTGGGTTTGGTATCTCGATCCTTGCACCTGGTCCGGAACCAGTAGTCTCAGTAGATTCTTATGTTCAAGCTCGGGCGCATATATAATATTAGCTGTAGCTGTTCGAGATCATTATCGGGATTCATCTACATATCCATATCGGGATCAATCTAGAAGGAGCCGGAGCACCGGAACCCGCTGGCTCCATTGCTCGATGTCCGTCCGGAGAGGGGATGAGGTCGGTGCTATCTTTCTTTCCTCTCAGTGATCCACTATATATTATCTAGTCAACCTTGATATCCCATCAAGGGAAGCGGCTAACAAGAGGTACAGAGGAACACGGGGAGGAAGGATGGGATGAATGCTTCTCTTCTGATACCGGTGCTGGTATCTCAATCTATAGATCCGTAGAGAAGTCAACTGCCAGTCGATACTAAGCCATTTTCGAAAGGAAAGCGGCCAGGTGGGTCAATATCAATTGGTGAGAATGCTGCTACGAATGATGGCCCTACTATACAACTCTAACTCTTCTCTTCTCCCGTAATTCCTGCTAACCGGTGCATCTATAGGGGAGCCAGGGCTTCCTACTTTCCTGTCAGAATCCACGGCAGCGGATCAACCGGATTCGTTCCTATCTTCTCAGCCCAGGTGAGGGGAGGGCGAGATGTTCCTATTAACTTATCTGGATTGCTCTCGGAAGAGAGTAGAGCGTTGAGAGCGGTATCTGGATCTTTTCTATTAAATGGAGACAATCAGTCGAATGATATGACTCCTTCTGGAAGTCGTGACCCGAATCCAGTTTTTTTTTCCTTCCAACTAGTGAAGATCTCGGAGGTTATGAAAGGCTATCTTCTGCTCCTATTGCTGGCGGGCGGTGTGTCCAATCCGTTTACCGAATCATCTGGATGAAGGAACGATGGATCATAATATCTTAGATTATATATACACTTCGATACGAGCGGTTTTTCTTCCTTAAATCCGCCCAAGGCCAGGGCTACTGAAAACCTTCTTTCTGCTAGCGAGAAGAGGGGCGGTTTAGAGCAGCCAGCCCTTCGTCGAGTATCCCCACCTCGCCCTCACCCGTGTCAGATGCAGCAGATCCAAAAGGAAAAGAGCAGGCAAGTTCGAGTCCCGATCCCACCCCGATCTCCTGCTACGACTTTTTCGACTGCCTCTCCCGCCCCAGAAGTGATTCCCTTTTCTGGTATGGCCGCGAGTGACCCGGGGGGAGGAGACTGCTAAAGAGTCTCCGACCGGTGGGGGCTCTACCAAACAAAAGCACCAAAGGCACTGGTTTACCCAGTTGCTCATTCAGTTGATCCATTCGTAGTTGCATCAGTTCAAGTTCCGGATTCAAATCCATATCCTAATTATCGAGTCACATATCATGATCGCCTTACAACGCGCCCTGCCTTTGACTCTACGGGCGAAACCCCGCCTATTCCTTTCTTTCTTTTCGCTATATCTATCTTGCTTTTTGTCGAGTTATAGAAAACCAACACCTTCCACCATTCAGCCAAAGACCTTTTCTCATGATATCGCACTTTGATTTGAGTCACCATGGATACATAGCGGTTATCATTCTCACTATGGCGCTTGGTGAATGGTTCATTCGGGTTTCAAAGATAGGTTCTATTCTAAAGCCAGAAGCAAGCCTACTCTCTTTTTAATAACCAGTGTTCACCCAACCACAAGTAGTCCTCACATCGATAAGACCCCATCCAATGACGGAACAAGGATTCTACTTTGTTATCGTCCCAATCATCAGGTCGGAGCCTATCAATGAGAAAACCTCTGACCATACCTTCTTCATAACTGTGTTTAACCCCCTTTGTGGGCAAGAAGGCTAAATTGGATTAAAGACTAACATCGCCTGGCCTTCTTTTTCGGTTCATGTTGCCGTGCCTTAACTAGAGATGCCACCGGCAACATGGAACAGCTCTGGTGTTGCAGCTCGGCTCGGGTAGCCAGTTCCAGCTTGAGCAGCTCAGTCAGCACTTTACGTTAGGGCAGCTGGGATTCCTGATGCTCGTAATAGAGATATAGATCCGGAGGATGAAGCAGGATAAGCAAAGAAAGCGTCGGTGGACATAGCAAACAAAGGCTATGTATGGTAGCTTCATACTACTATAGGCAGCGCAGAAGCAAGGGTAGCATAGGTCAAATATAGATAAGTACCAGAGCCATAGGTAGCTATATAAGCAGCACCTTCTTTCCTCGCATCCTAACCATCATCAACACGAGTAGCTCCAGGTCCAGATCTGTACCTTCGTGATCGCCAGCATCAGTAGCTTAAGTTGATGAAGCAAAAGAAGCGGTTGGGACAGAAGCAAAGGTGGTTGGAGCAGGACCAGAAGAAGTACCTTTAGCATATCCAGTACCCGGTGAAGATCCAGCGACATCAGTGGCATATCCACCAGCAGCGCGTTTGGCATTATAGGCAGCATATGTTGATCCATCGGTAGCAGGGCCAGATGCAACACCAGTGATTTGACTTCAGTCCTTCCGGATCGGGATAGAGACCTAGCGGCATCAATAGCTGTGGATCCATCCGGAGCTGGCAGACTAAGACGGAGCGTGCAAAGCCGGCAGGGCTGCTGGAGCCACTGCCGATACCTGACAGGCCCTGGGAGAGCGTCTCCATGGATTTTCTTTCGGCATTGCCAAGAGTGGGAGAAATGGGATCTATCCTGGTGGTGGTATATCGTTTTTCGAAGTACGGTATCTTCATCCCAGCACCGAGAAACTGTACCGCGGAGGAAGTTATTATTTAAAAAATGGAAGTATTGGGGAATACCGCGGTCAATCGTGAACAATCGGGATGGACGATTTACGGATTTTGGACCGAGGTATTTAGACTCTTGGGATCGAAACTCAACTTCTCAACAAGTTTGCATCCGCAGCACAGATGGGCAGACTGAAAGAATGAACGCTCTGCTGGAGGAGTATCTGCGGCACTTTGTCAATGCCAATCAGAAGAATTGGGTCCAACTCCTAGATGTGGCTCAGTTTTGCTATAATTGACAGAGAAGCTCTGCGACAAACCAAAGAAGGATCTGAAACCGCCTGGGGGTAATGTCATATAGACCTCCTCTGGAAGGTCACCGTGAAGAAAGGCATTTTTCACATCCATTTGATGACGTCCCTTACTGACGCTTACTGGTTTGATTAATAGTTCGCTTGATTCTCCATCGAGCATCGGGGAAGGGAATAAGAACTCAGGCAGCCCCTACAAACAAAGCCCCTTTTTCGCCGAAAGAAAAGAGTGATTTTCTGTAGTTAGAAAGAGCTGCATTCCATATGGTCTTATTCCAGAAAGAAAGGACGCAACACACGTTACTTGTTGTTTTCTTCAAGCGGTTCAAAAAGACATAATATTAGCTCTCCTCCCTTAATTTAGAACTCCTCTGGAAGCCTTATTCACTATTGAGAGGAAGCGATAGCTAGCTCGACCGGCAGGGAGAGGAAGTGATAACTCACTCGACCAACCCTTGATCCTAACCCTCGGAAGCGAAGCATTCATATTGATCAAAGTCTCGGGGCTCTCAATTCAGAAGATAGAAACCCACGGGATACTAATTAATGAAATAGATCCTTTCTTTCGCCATGTTGAAGCTTCTTAAAGAGGGGGGACGTTCAATCCAATGAGGAAGAAAGAACTGCTGAAAAAATTCATATTAAAAAACGGCGGCTGCCGTCGTGGCTTTATCCCACATATGAACTGATAGGGCTTGAACGAATTATTGAATAATAGCCGGGCCGGCAACGAAAAAGATCGCGAGCCTCTTTCTTATTTTCTTATGTTGTTCTTAGAACCATTCTTCTCAATCTGGAATAGCCCTCCCTTCCTTCTTAAGGCTTCGCTCCGCCCTTCCAGTAGCTCGCCCTGGCTACCTCCACCATCTTGAAAATCCAATTGGCGCGGAGCCACAGCTCGGATACATCCACCGTCTTCAATGTCGAGATGGCGAAGCGAAACGTGGAGAGGGTCGACTCCCTCATGATGTCCGAACCTGTCGAAAGAGCCGCTTGACGGCGGCACGGAGCTGAAGACAACTTCGTTACGGCCAACCGGGAGTGTACTTGTGGAAGACCCACTCCCCGGCGACTGTCCAGAAATCCTCTCCAGAACGGGAGCAAGGGTAGCCTCCGAACAGGATGCCGACTCCCTCTGAGCATCGGAAGCCGGAACCGTGGACTCTAAAACCGAGGCAGCACCCTCCACCCTCTCCGCGGAAGAAGAAATGTCAATGGGCTCGACGGCAGGAGCACCTGAAGGAGACGGGTCCTCTTTCGCCTGCTCGACATCAAGAGCATTCGCAGGAAGAGTAACCTCCTGCACACCCGCCTATGGATTTTAAACAAATAGCTCATCCGGGTGTTCGGTGAAATTTCTCCTCTCTCTACTGTCTGTGCTGTGGGGCCCTTCCAACGTTAATGAACTCTTGGTCGCCTTCTCATACTCTACGACCCTTGAAAGAAATGAATCAGTTCATTATCCTTTTCTTCCTGTCGACCGAGAAGCAAAAGAAGCAGAGATAAGAGCGGCTGTGAGACTCTCTTCTTCCATCCCCTCTTCACTCATTTCCAAGGCCTTGCTCCGCCCGCGGAACAAGAGTGGCTTATCAATCCAATCCTAGCCCTGCCAAGGTCCTGGCTTCGAAAGAAGTGGGGGGTTCGGGAAAACAAACTCTTATTCGGATTCGCATCGCCTGGTGGGGCGGGTCTCGGACAAGAACTTATAGCCGGCCAGATGGTCCGGAAGGATTAGGAGGTTACATGGAAAGGTAGGGTTCGAAATAGGCACAGGGGGTCGGCGGATCGTCCAGTCATACTGGGATGGGTTCGGTGGCCTACTCGATTTCTAGTTCTTTATCCCGATCCACGAGAGGGCTTCTATTCCTTTCCGGTGGGGTGGAAGAACCGGAGTGTAGCGGGAAACGGGGGCAGTAGGCAATCCGATCGGGAATGGTTCCTTCCCAGGTGGGGTATTGACATCTGGAAAGTCTCTTATCTTTCTTTTTACTTCAAAACAATCCAATGAATGCTGCGAATCAAATACTCCCTTGGCGAAATTGGAGGGTGAGATAGAATTCCTGACTATCGGTTCTGGTGCGAGTGGGTCATCGGGTGATGGGTGGCCTATTCCTCTCATGGACGGGGAAGAGTTTGGCGTCTCATCGGGTGAAACATCTCTGGGATAGGCAAGAGAAAAAAGTGGCTTGGTCCGGTCCCGGAATGGAGAAGCGTATACCGATAGGAGAGAACCCTCTCTCAACTTTGAGTGACTATATATCTATTTCCCTCACTGTCTATTCCATTCATTTCCGTAACTGCAGCAGGGTAGGATGATTGATCCGATGGGATAGGTGGTGCCGGGTGTCCCTCTCGTTCAGTGATCCCCGGAGCGGGGCGTGGTCAAGGGATTCGGGGATAGAGGAGGTCGGGCATCCACTCCAAACTTCGTGGGCACGTAACATGGTTCCGGATGTCCATTCCTTTATTACTTCCCTGGGCAACCCGCCAGAGATAGGAGGAATTCCACCATCGCGTCAACGATGGGCAACATACATAAGGAGGTCAGGTTCGGTTCCAGGCTTTCCAGCAACTCCTGATGGGTGGAAGGGACGGAGGCGGACTTCAGGATGCTCTACTCTTATCAGCCATTTTTCGTGACATCATATCACTATTCGGCAAGTCAATCCCGCTTACCGGCTCAATATATCTCTCAATAGATTCCAACGACCGGACAGGATAGGAGATCGCCCAACCTTCCAATATCTCTTTCTGAAGCAACTATAACGGAGGGGCAGCTTCCCTACCCACTGGGGATTTATTCCCCGCTCCAACTTCGGATTCTTGCAAATCATCCCCGACCGTAGTCGTGAGAGCGAGTCTCATTGCTTCCCCTTTTGCGAGGGAGCCCGCCAAAAAAATGGGATATTGGAGTCGTAGCGCATATCTCTTCTCGGGAAGGATGGCTTATTCAGAAAGGGACCCATCTTTATCTTGCCGGACTTGAAAAGCAGGAGGAGCGGACGGCTGAGATGGTGGATTATTTCCCTCTCACTCCTTTATTTTTGATTTCTCACTGTCATCGCGATGAATGGGATGAAGGGGGGACTAGCCTACCAATACTAACTAATAGGAGTTCTTCTTTCGATTAAAGGGAAAGCACGGGATTGGAAAGCGCTAAGACTTCGTTACACTTTTCGTCGACTAAGAAGGATCTTAAGGAAGAAGCAGGGGATGCAGGAACCTCTCTCTTGAGATCATCAATCGCTTTACTAAAAAAAATAGTGGAGACCCTTAAGCAATACTCTCTGCTGCGGGTGAGTGACTTACTGGAGCTTTTTCTTTTCCTTGAATTGGCCTTAGCTAGTCTCTTCAATCGGAGGTCCTTGCAGAGCAGAGCCATCTACTTCTCTCACATACCCGTAAAAAGAGCATGTCCGGAGAATAAGAGGACCTTTTCTAGTCTAGTTGGGACCTAGCTGCTAGTGAATTCTTTTCCGGGTCTTCAAAAGTCCATTCTTTCGATTGTATTCGTTCGAGGGGTAGGGTATATGATCGCTTGGAATTAAGAAGGATCGAAGAAAGACCGTAGATCGTAGAGAGGCTTCAGCTAGCACCTATCTATCCTCATTGGAAAGAACATCGCGCCTATCGTGATTTGGCCCAAGCAAGGGAATATACCTCGGGCAAGTGCTGGTGGAGTTCGGGCTGAGGCTGTAGTTTCAAATCCAACAAAGAAAGTATTAAGCAGAATCTAGGGCTAGATAGAGCAACCGAGATTGAGTACCCGACTAACTAAGAAAAAGGGCTTGTTGCCCGCTCTAAACTAAAGGAATTATGGCTTCCTTTTTCCAATGCAGAAGTTTCGTCATTTCAAGAGATCATAATAGGGACGAGCATTACTTACGAGAAGGAAAGAAAATAGAGAAGACGCCTTGTTAACCCTTCTAATAAAAGAGGCGGTTTCAAAAGTCTTTCTTTAAAGGAGCAAACTAGGGAGAAACGTGGGCCGAAGACGCTGTGTGGTTTACAAAGTAGAGTACTTAATCTTCTAATAGTGGATCTGGCTCCTGTGGCTTTCTCATTCATTTTTGGCTTCACACTCACGGCTGCCTTTCCTACCCTTGCTCTAACCACGCTGTGAACCACAGTTCTTCCTTACGTGGCACTTCCCTTTTTCATAACTATTATTGAGGTACCGCAGCCCTCACTCAATTCGAATGAGGTACCGCAGCCCTCACTCAATTCGAATCTGGAAATTGCTTATGTAGGCACCCTAGGTCTTATGAGATCAACAATACCATGATTGTATGGCCGAAGGAATAGAGAACGATTCGACCTTCGTTCTAGTCTTGAAAGCGGCAACCACCCTCTACAAAGTGGTATTTGAAAAGTTCTGTTAGGTCGCCCCTATAGAGTAAGGCTCTTCTGCTATCAATGAAACCGAAAGAAACACAAAAACCCAATGCGTTTTGTATAGATCGAGACTTGTAGCTTGATTCTTTACCCATTCCATACCGGGAAGAATTGCTGGAAATCGTTCGTTCTTCCTATTTCTCAATGATATCCGACGATCAAAACAATTCCCGCGAAACTCTTTCATTTCATAGAAGTGAATGCTTATTCTTACAAAGCAAATAGCATTTCCTATTGATTTGTCCCCTGGACTGGACCTATTCTTATTCTAAAGAATCCGTTACTAAATCATAAGCTTTTTTTCTCTATCCCATCCCGGCTCGGGTTAGAAGGGGGTTTCTCTTTTTTCTCTTCATTTTCCCCGTATCATGGAATTCGGGCCCTTGCTGGAATAGGTCCTGCTGCGGGGGTATCGGGCAATTGCTCCTCAGGAGCTTCCTCATACTGGACCTAAACTTCTGGTGCCTGGAACTCAGATTCTGCACGGGACTTGTGGAGGGGGAAGAACTCATCTCCTGGCATGATTGATTAGCAACTGTATGGAAGGAAAAACTCAGGTCTGACGATTCAAGCTGGCTAGCAATCTATGACATCAAACTGGTTTTTCATTCTATTCCTTCTCCTCATGTAGCACATCATTTGAAAGGTGGCTCCAGAGCCCAATTCTTGGTCGATACGGCCATTCATGGCCTCTGCGATAGAGCTCCATGGTTCCGGTAATCTGGCAAATAGAGGGCCATGCCCTTCTCCTTCTGGAGGTGCAAATGTGATTCTTCGCATACCTCCGCCGTGAGCAGCCTTTGGGCTGTAAACCGCGTCTGACTCCGGCCTGAAGCGTTCAGCTCAGTTACTACTGCTATAGATTCAACTGAGAATTCAACATGAAACCCCGCTGTGTGATTCTATGAGTTATATGTGCGGAGGAATTCTTGAACGTCAGCTTCCAGGAAAGCAAAATCTCTGCAGGCATGTAGCAGGAAATTCCCTTGCGACAGATAATCCTCAGCCCGTCCGGCAAACAGCCCACAACTGCCCTATAGGGCAGCTTTCTTGCATCAAAGCCGGCATTGCCTCCTGGTCTCGAAGACTTGGGAAGACAGTAGAGATCTGCTCCGGTTGGCCAAGGGAGGGACGGGGGTGAGTTCACATATCAACTTGTGAATAGATTGTGATGAGATAGGACATATCTAAACAATTTGTCCTCTGCCAAGAAGACCAAGATGTGGATACTAAAGAGCCACATGGCACGCTACAAAGGAATGCTCTGACCTATTGGAAAAATGGGAGGCCAGAGCTAGAGAAAGGAATGCTAACCTTAATGCTGTTACTAGAGGAGGAACTCGGACTGGTCCTGATGCTGTTGAGGTAGCACTTGGTCAAATTCGGAAGGCTGGTCTTGGAGCACCTAAGTTCGATGCCACCCAGCAGAAAGACATTTTCAGAGAAGCTAAATGTTCCGAAACATGTCTGTACCTGCTACTCCGAGAGCTGCGGAACATACCAGGGATACTCTTGCTGAACCTACTGGACATACTCAGGGCTGCGGAAGGCTACCTGCAGGCAGCTACCGAGGTAATTATAGCAAAAGTCTTTACCTCTGGACTTCCGTTTTTTATGATATTTTAGATGATGAGCAGCTAACTGGGAAGCTGCAGAACACAATTAAGAAGCTCACTGGAGCTGCGGAAGATGAAAAAGACTAAGGTATTTCTGCTAACCTTCCCGAAAGGCATTCTCACAGGGTAAGAAGAAGAAAGAGGAGGACTGGTAAGGAATTCCGATGGGATGCCCAGGTAGATGGGTATTAAATTCAATATGTGATGTTGGATTTGGGGTCCGATGTCAACATCCTACCTAAGAAGTCTTGGGAATCCATGGGAAAGCCTCAGCTGATCTTTTCACCGATACAGCTGAGAATGGCCAATCAGTATAGAATCTTTCCCATTGGTCGATTGAAGAATGTAGAAGTTGACCTGGCCAGTGTCAAGACTACTGCAGACTTCTAAGTAATAGAGATCATAGATGAAAAGGACCCATATCCTACCTTGTTGGGGATTTATTGGGCTTTTGAGAATTATGCTGTGATAGATCTCAAGAAGGAAACCATGACCTTTGAAGCAGATGGAACCAGAGTAGTTCAGCCTTTGGACCCAAGGACCCAGGTATACTGAACCTGTGGAAGACCAGATGGGAGGTTCAGTATTAGAGCAGATTAACAGAATGACAGCAGGAAAAAGGGAGGACTATATCAACCCGACCGCGGATGAATCAGTTAGCTGGAGGAGCATCCACTCATTTGATAGTGATTAAGAAGAAGCACTTAATGGTTGGCAGAACAGGAATCATGAGCTGACTTCTAGGAGGTGCGCTACAGTCAGAACTGTGCGCTGGATTGGGACAGAGTTGCGGGATCCTCCTGTATTTGAAGGGACTACATCAGTTGGTGATTTCTTGGATAACTTGGAGTTCAAGGTTCCTGAAGAACAAAGAGTTCTAGCTTTGGATGTTGCATTGAAGGGTACCTCTGCTCGTTGGTGGGCTATTCACAAGGAAAACCTGACCACTTGGGAAGAAGTTCAGCCTGCCATGATCCACAGGTTTCTTTCTCCCCCTGAGTTTCAAATTAAGAATGTAGCTGCGGTAAAGGGAAAAGAGGTCTTCTTGTTAGAACAGTCTTAAGGGATGACAGACCCCTTCATCCATGTGGAAAATTGTGTTCAAAAGCGGGAGAATGAAGGTACGAAGTCGCTTGTCCGCATCTTGAAAGGACTAGAACAACTCTTTTGGGTTCATAAATTTGTGCATACCTTGGGTCAATCCCTCAGGCATGGTACTTGCATGAGGAAGCAAGAAGACAGACTAGAAGTTGGACTGTACTGCAGACACAGTGTTGTACAGACTGATCATTTGTGGGGAAGACTCCAGAAGTAACCACAGCCCTTAAGTACATTAAGCAGCTGTTATTCACAGATACATTGAAGCCTAAGGTCCCCCCTGTGATGTGCATGTCTCATCGAAAGCAGTTTTCCCCCGGAGAGTCGGTTGAAGAGCTGCGCTTCTCTTTGTACTGTGGGAAGGTAGAACAGAATGACGACGATGAAACTGATTTGCCAGACCTACGACATCTGAGTTGAAAAGAATCAGAAGGGACCCGAGAAATAAAGGAGGACAGTAAGGATGGAACCGAGAAGCCTTATCACCAGCCTGTGAAGCTGTGGAAGGTGAATATTCATGGTGAGTGAGTCAGTGAGGGGCATTACTAATACGTGACCTGAATGGTCTCTTCTACGTTACCTTTTCTAAATCCCCCGTGTCCTGGAATGAGGTTGTGGTGATCCTATTTGCTTACCTGTTTGCGATTCCCCATCCCAGGAGGGTGGTTAGAAGTGAGGTGATTCAACGTGTGCTACCTTTTGGTACTGCACCGGGAAGGAACGAATAAGGTACCGATCAATCAGCACCATGTAACTCAAATTGTATATCAACGTATATAATGCGTGCATATGCCCCTAGGTCTACTAGTTGGTGTAAGGTGCTTTGAAAGCAAGATCGAGATATAATAAGGCAGGTATCTATCTGTTTTCAACCCCGGCACATCATCATGCATCATAGATTCTTCCTTCGTCGGTGGACTAAAGCTCCACACATCAATATAGCAAGCCCGCAATCTAGTCGACCAGCAAGAACCACCAGGTTTGTGAAGTGCTGGGTACAAGCTCTAAGGTTCTTTCGTCAAGCCCCGATTTGGACCAGCAGCTCTAGGGTTCTCCCGGCCTCGTTTTAGTTCGACCAGTAACGCGTAGCGTGCCTGTTCTTTAGATATCGTATTATCTACGCTATATCTGTAACAATATATATATATATATATCTTTTTGTGTGTAGTCATTAAGCACTATGTGTAGCTGTAGGAGTAGCCCCTGTGACCCCTGTGAGTAGCCCCATTGAGTAGCTGTAGTAACCTTGTGTTCTGTCTCGATCGGTAACCAACGCTAAAGCTGTCATTCGTCCGTCCGTGGGACCACCCCTCTCGAAGACTACCCCGGCTTCCTTACTCCCAGGGTGCAAGTATAAGAAAGCAAGCAATCCACATCCATTTCCTTGCCAATTGCATAGTCAACCCTAACTCTATCAACACGTCTAGCCATTCTATCGTATGGCGCATGGGTATCCTCTCTCGGTGGGTATGTTATCTCGATAGGGGACATCTCCTTTCCTCCCTCTCTCGGGTATGGTGGAACGAAGGGGTACTTTTTCTTTCTTTCATCTGTTGAAAACATGGGTAACTTATCCTCTCGGCCAGTTTTGTGGTCCCTTCTCTCGTCTGGGGGTAACTTGGCTCAACCTCGGTCTGGTGACAACTTGGCTGCAATGGAGTTTGGGAAATATCTCTACCTACCTCCCCTCTCTGAATGGCTCAACCTACTGGCTCTACCCCGCCTCCCTGAATGTCTATCTCTAGCCACTATCCCTGGGTCTTCTATCTAGCTCCTTCCTGCCCTGAACGGCTCTATCTGACACCTCCCTTCCCTGAGGTAGGTGAGTCTTGGTGGGCTTGGGCTTGTGTACCTGGTGGGCTTGGCTTCTGGTAAATGGCATCCGGTGGACTTGGTGATGAAGGCATAAGTTTACAGGTTACAGGCCTCTCTCTGTAGGACTGGGCTTAAGGGTTTAAAGGCTCAAGGCCTATGTGGGACTGGCATCTGTGGACTTGGCAATTATATTAATGTATACTGGCTAAAGGATTCTTTTGGACTTGTTGTTTAAGGCTTCCTTCTGGTGAAAGGAAAAAGGATCCCTTCTTCTTCCCTTCTCCTTCTTTTTACTGGCCTTCCTTGTTGATTCTGGTGATGAAGGCTAAAGGTGAGGCGGGTAAAGTTGCCCAAGGCTAAGTAAGGCCTTTTTGAAAGGCGGCAAAATAAATAAATAAAGGTTACCGGCATCTGTGTGTGGGACTTGCTTCTTCAGTTGAAAGGCAAAAGGTGAGAGGCTCTTGGTTACAGGCTTGTGGCTTGAGGCTTATGGCGGCTCCCCTCCCTGGTGTGTTGGTGGCTCTGGTATAGTGACTCCTCCTGCTCCACCTCCTAATCGGGATCCAATCAATCAAATCAATCAATAAATCACTTTCCGGGCAAGCATCGATCGCCCAACTAGGCTTTCTGTCTTCGTTAATCAATCACTATCCGGGCAAGCATCACCCACCTCCTGGGGCTATCAGCGACCTTCTGGCAATGACCCTCTGGAATGACCTTCTGTATCTGACTGGCTATGACCCGCTGGCTATGCCTGGCTATCATCGGCTGTACCCTATGGCAATGACCTCCTGGCACTAACTGGTTGGCGATGACTGGCTACTGCGACTGGCAATGCTTCTGACAAAGACCCTATGGCTCTTTCTGTGTATGATCAGCTATCAGCGGGAATGACCTACCTTCTGGCAAAGACAGGTTGGCTGTATGACGGGTACTTACGGGCTTACTATACCACCTTCTGGCTATGAGACTGGCTATTGGTTATGAGACTGGCTATGACTAGAGGTCCTAGCAATGATACAGACAATGACCTTAAGGCAAACTAGCGTCTATGACTCCCGGCAATAACTAGTGGCTCTCAACAATGACAACTGGCAATGTGATCGGCCATCGACTGCTCTTCCTTGTGACAAGTACCTCCCTCCAGGCGACTGGCTCTCGGCAATGACCTTAAGGCAAGGACTACGATGATTGGCAGCAATGCTACACCTGGCAATCCTAGGGAAACTTACTAAAAAGGCATGTTTTAGTAATAATAAAATCATTTTAGTGCCCCGGAATTCCGCTTGACCCCCTAAAGATGATATTTTATTAGAAAAAAGCAGCGACTGAGAAGGTTTTCAAAGATCTGGTCCACCCAATCGTAGTGCCTGCCCCGAGCCAGGTAGTCCATTTATAAATCAATCTCGTCTGTTGGTAACATGGCTGCAATGTGTGAGTTTGGGGAATGGACGCTACAAAACCTCCGCTCCCCCTGGCCTCTCCGATAGGGGGCTAGCAGCAGCATTTATTTCTCTATCCGTGCCTACTTGGTTGGGTGAACTCAATATCTCGTCGTCTGTTGGAGATTAGGTAGAACTCAATCACCACTATCTCGTCTCGTAGCATATGGGGGGGACCTAACCTCAGATCACATAACCACCTCACTCTTTCTCTCTCGTTCGGTTACAACTTAACCTCAATAAATTAGAACTATCTCTTCTGGTGTAAACTTGAACTCAATCGATATCTCGTCTGGCGTACTTTTCTCTTGTCTGGTGGGGGCCGTGGGGCCTTTTCCTGTCGGCTAGGGATGTGGGCCTTCTTTCTCGGTCAGTGAAGGGGGACTTCTTCTATTGCGTATGGCACAAACTTGGTTCACATATTGAAATCCCGTAAGGTAACAACTTGTCTCAATAACTTATGGTAGGAACATGGGGCCTTCTTCTCTATTGCGTATGGATCGATAGGGGCTTTCTCCTTCTCTCTTGGCCAGTGATGTTGGACATATCCTTTCTTCTAGTGATGGCCTTATTTCTCACTTATGAAGGGGGGGAAATGGTAAAGCGAGTAACCCGTGGCGAGTTCTTCGGCAAGTTCTTCCTTCGTTTCCGGGGATAACAAGAACAATAAAGCACCTTCGGCAAGGAGCAAGTTTTATCGATCAGATTTAGTTGCTCCCCGTCCATGTTCTCTAGGGGTGGTAGAACGTGAATAACTGACCCTTATCCGAATTTCAATGATCCTAGCTCCCACACCTCTGGGGCGTGGGGCCACCCCTCTCAAAAGATGTGATCTGTAGTCCCCTCTCGGTAGACGTTGTCCATCAATCAATATCTCTCCAGCATGGGTAATCTGGCTGCTATGACTGGCGTATGAACCTCTTGTGAAATAACGTATGTAAAAATCTGCATTCCTTACATTGTTCCGAACCGTTCAGCCAAGCCGAGTAACCTAGTATCCCAGCCCAGCTATGACTGGCATCGACTGCATCAACTAGCGGCTATCGGCAATGACCTTCTGTCTGTTTATGATCGGCTATGTGAGGTGGAGAGGCCTAGGGTAGAGGTTCGAGGGTAGAGGTTCAAGTTGGAGTTAGAGTTGTAGGGTCAAGTTGGAGTTAGAGTTGTAGGGTCAAGGGTCGAGGGCTGGGGGATATGAGCTGCTTATGAGCAATGACACCCTCCTGGCAATGAGAGTCAATATGACCGGCAATCAGGACTGAAACAGGGGAGTGAGCTATAATCGGCTATCAGCAATGGGCTATCTACAATGAAACCTCCTGGTAATGATACTGGCTATCGTCGACCACAGGCTATTGGTCTTCTGGCACTGACCGGCTATCAATGACCTCCTGCAATGTTTCCATCCCAGCCCGACTTTCTGTCCAATAAACGGTCTAAGAGCTCTCGCAATAGGTCTATGGCAAAGGGTGAATTTCCTTCCCTTGTCTTTGTATCGGTATCAATGCGCAAACGCTCATCTCTATCTGTATACGTTGTGCAGATGAATGTAATCTTCCTGTTTTCTTTAGCCCTTCCCTTCTGTCTCAATCGCGAGCTGTCAGCTGTCTGTTCAACTCTATCGGTCTCTCCTGTCGAATGACGAGAATTGCAACAGTTCCAGACCTCGTGTCGCTGCTCCTCTTCTCTTGGCTTCCATGAGGTTTCATCCGTGGAGAACACAACTTTTCGTCTGCGCGTTGCTCCTACAACCACTTTCTTTGCGTAGGTTTTCCAAGCAACCTTGGGCTCGTTAAGGCTAATGCTCATGGTGGATTTTCCCATCAGATGCAACCGTAGCAGGGCTCATGGCAGGGACTGTTGCTGTTGTGTGATTGCAGCACCCGAGAAGCACCCACGGTCTGACATTTCACCACAAGGACCGATCTTTTGTCACTCAT